TTTCCTATCTTTTCTTTCAACTCAGGAGAAATACGGTCAGGCGGCGCTAATTCGAATCCCTCGGGCAAAATAAGAACAGCACCCACATTTAACCCTCCCTTTTTCCCATTACCAAGAACTTGTTTCAGTTGCATATCATAAGGAATTCGAAGAACTGCTTCAAATACAGTATCGGGAAGCACAGCTTGGGGAACTTCAATATCCACGGGCTTATTAGCTAAATGGCAATTGGCACATACAATTCGTCCGGTTGCTTCTCGTGGGTTTTCATAACCCTGCTGCGCAAAAATGGGATATGCATTTGAAATAGATGTCCGAGTTATTACGTATATCATGATCGATACAGAAATCGATCGAATCATCTGTTCCTTTACCCAAGAAAAAGTATTTCTATTTTCCATATCCAATCGCAGATCCCAGAATTTCTACAATAAATTAGATAGGTAGCTAAGCTAATCTAGTTCCCTATACACGAGTCTGTTGTCATTCTACTGCAACAGTTGTACTGGAATGATGAATACCTTGAGCAGGTAGAAATAGAAAGAATTTTGCTAAAATGGAAAAGGGCTTTCTTTCTAAAGGAAGAAAGATGCTAATTTGATTAATATCAGGAAATCAAATGAGTTTATGCTTCACTAATTGAATGATAAATGACTACAAGCGAAGGAGATAGACGGTTTAAAGAAAAAAAGATCCAAAATTTAAAACATGTATCTAGAATCACTGGAAAACTACAAACAAAAATAGTGAAAATTAGCTCATTAGGAGCCCATCCAAGATCGTTGTAGACCCAACGAATTAGTAGTTCCCAACCGCGGGTGGAGTGAAATCCAACAAAAAAATCAGTAACTAAAAGAATCAAAAAAGCTTTTATTGAGTCATTTAAGTTATAGAAGAATTCCTGAACCCAAGAATTCAAAATGACAAGTTCCTCTTTACCCAGAAAAAAAGAACCACTTAGAATAGCCAAACAGATTATATTTGTCGAGAAATGCAAAATGATATGGAGATGATCCTCATTATCTATTTTGACCAATTGTATTATTTCCTTGTGTATTCCTATAGGAGGTTTTTGTACATGTGTCTTCGGTTTCTCTTTTATCATTTCGTCCAAGAGAAAAAGTTCTTCTAATTCTATGAATCTTTCTAGAACCTTTTTCTCTTGAATATCAGTTAAGAGAGTTTCAGATTGCCTGGTATTCCACCAATTCTTAATCCAAAGTTCCAGACATTTGTTAAAAGAGAAAGAGACTCCCCAGGGCAAAAGTACGATAAATACAAGATATAGGAAAGAAGGCAATGCTTTCTTTTTTTTCATTTTTGATCTGTAAATTGAGTTGTTAATGAATCTGCTTCATTCGCTGACTCTATTTCATTCGCTGACTCTATATGATATTTCTTTTTATTTGAAGCAAAAATTCTATAACAAGGTTTGAGACCTTGTATCTATTCCTCTTTTTTGTATACTAGTGGAATTTCATTGCATTGGGTTCTTTCTTAGATCTAGATGGAGTGGAATAGAGAAATAGAATAAAAAAAAAAGCCCTTTCGGATGAAAATGGAAGAATATTATACCATATATCTCACTTGGACAAAACAAATTAGAAGCAATTTTCTCTTATCCTCGTTTGTTCCTTTCTTTAGATAAATACTCAAAAATCCCCTTACAATAACGAATCCAATTCATTCAATTCATTTCAAAAAAATTAAATCGGTATTCAAAATACTTCAATTGGTACGCGCAAGAAATAGGCCAATTCGGCAGCTTTTTGTTCAATTTCTCGTGGAGTAAAAAACTTCTCATCAGTACGAGTCAAGGGAATGACCCCCTGGCCCCGGATTTCCATATAAAGGATACGACGAGGATAAAGACCCTCTTTAACCTGAATTCTAATTGATTGGATATCCCGCATAAGGAATCGAAGGAAGACGCGACGTTTTATTCCAGGGAATCCCCAACGAAAAATGCACACTATTCCCTCTTTTCTATCGAATCGGTCATAACCACTGCCTACATTCCACAAAATAGTGCACCACAAGTAGGAGCTAATGAATAGGCCCGCGATTCCGTAGAAAGACATCACGACCCCCTGTGGAAAAAAAAGAATTTGTTGAGATGGAAGTACAGATATCATATTCTTACCAAGATAACTGGAAGCCCCAACCGATAAAAATCCTAGTGAACCTAGAAAAAGAATACAGGCCCAGAAAAAATTACCTCTTTTTCGAGAACCTTTTAGAAGTTCTATCCATATGTGTTCTGATCGCCAATTCATATTAGATATACTAAATCCAGCAGCGGTCGATTGAAATTGAGAGAATAAGCTAAATAATTTTGACTTTACTTTTTTTGATTCTGAAATCGCCTTCAGTAACTAGTACTCCTGTGAAATAATTGGTTAGATACATTGACTTTCTATTCAAAAAATATCTGTTGATCCACTTAAAATAAAACTCGCTATACCCGGCTCCGCATATGCATGCATTTATGCTCGTAGCCTATATCCGCATCCATAGCCGTTTTTCATTTTTCATTTGTGTGTAGAAAGAGCCACATACCCTACCATATTATATTACTTACACTAAAAAATATCTGTATTATGATCCTGCGTGGAAATACATTGAGAAAATTCGGCCCCATTGGTTCTAGACAATCTTATTTTTCTGCACATAAAGAAATAAAGAAGCCATTGCAATTGCCGGAAATACTAAGCCTACTAAAGGCACGAAAATAGAAGGTAAGTTAAAATCCGTCATAGAATAGGTGTCTCAATTCAAATTTACTATTTCTATCTATTCGAAAAATATCTTAAGATTCTTATAATATAATTAAGTATATCTATTATAAGGAATATTGACTATTGTATTTTTTAGTTTGCAAAATAAAGATTTTTTATAGAATACTATAGAATACTAAAGTATTCTATAAAAAAAAAATGAATGGAATGGATAATAAGAAAATTGCAAAAAAGGAGATTAAAAAGATTTGATTTTTCTTTTCCCGTCCTCATGACCTTTCTATCCTTCTAATCGAACTTGAAATTGGATTCAAAAGAAAGCGATTGTGAAAATGAAATACCTCTTTCAGAATACCCTTTAAAATTTGAAAAGGTCTCAGTACGACTTTTAGTCGAATGCGCCCATTTCGAATCCTAAATCAGTTTCGTCTACCTACTTCCACATGCAATACTTCTTCAACCACTCTCGGACCCCCACAAACGCAAGATGCGCGTCAGGTTTTGAAATAAGGATATCCCCCAACCCAGTATACCGAAACTCGCTCTTATCCTATCCCACCGGTTGTAAGGATTCATACATAGGGCTTTTTAGTTGATTGATAGTGCCGTAAAGTTGAAGCTTTTTTAGACTTTTTTATTAAGCTGTAATTTCCTTCCTGCATACGTGCTCCTCTATCCTCTAGAAGCTCATACAATAATGCGCGGTAAAGGCGGAAAAATAGCATACTCAATCAAAATCAAAGGGCAAATTCTCTTACCTACTACAGATCTCATACTACCCCCTTAGACTTTTTAAGGCGATATACCACCCAAAGGGTATGAAAATGCCGGGTGGAGTTAGCTTTTCGACGAAAACCCGTCCCGTGCAGCGAAGTCCTGTTAGTAAGACCCCGCGCAAGACACAAGAATGGATTATAGAAGAATATTATTCCGAATACTCCTCCGGACGCGTATAGTAGCATTGCGATTCCTAATCTTTTTTCATTGATTCTTTCCCAATAAATAAAGATTTTTTCTGTAAATACTGCGTATTTGATTCCATTATCATATGATAATACTATATTTGTATTTATTTATTGTATTATACCTTTATATATTCTAAATATATAGAATAGAGGAATCTCGATTTGTCAAGTCTCATGATCGTATCAAGATCTATTTTTATTCGGCTCAATCTTAAAAAAAAGATTGAGCCGAGTTTAATTGCAATCAATTAGAAGAATAAAGAAGAATTACTGCATTTCGTAACTGCTTTTTTCTCTTTCTATTTCGCTTCTTTTTTATTTAGACCTTCTTTATATCTAGTTTTATCTACTTATCTAGTTTATCTACCGGCTCGAACTCGAATTTGATCGCCTTCCATATTTCACAAGCTGCGGCTAGTTCAGGACTCCATTTGCTAGCTGCTCGGATAATTTCATTACCTTCACGAGCAAGATCGCGCCCTTCGTTACGAGCTTGTACACAAGCTTCTAAAGCCACCCGATTAGCTACTGCACCAGGTGCATTTCCCCAAGGATGTCCTAAAGTTCCTCCACCAAATTGTAATACGGAATCATCTCCAAAGATTTCGGTCAGAGCTGGCATATGCCAAACATGAATACCCCCTGAAGCCACCGGTATAACACCTGGCATAGATACCCAGTCCTGAGTGAAAAAGACACCGCGAGCACGATCTTTTTCAATAAAATCATCGCGCAATAAATCAACAAAACCTAAAGTCATTTCGCGTTCCCCTTCTAACTTACCTACTACTGTACCGGCGTGGACATGATCTCCCCCAGACATACGCAATGCTTTAGCTAATACACGAAAATGCATACCATGATTTTTCTGTCTATCAATAACTGCATGCATTGCCCGGTGAATGTGAAGAAGTAGGCCATTGTCGCGGCAATAATGAGCCAAAGTAGTATTTGCGGTGAATCCCCCAGTTAAGTAGTCATGCATTACAATAGGAACCCCTAATTCCCTCGCAAATATAGCTCTCTTCATCATTTCTTCGACTGTACCTGCAGTCGCATTCAAGTAATGCCCCTTGATTTCACCGGTTTCGGCCTGTGATTTATAAATTGCTTCGGCACAAAAGACAAAACGGTCCCTCCAGCGCATAAATGGTTGTGAGTTTACGTTTTCATCATCTTTGGTAAAATCAAGTCCACCGCGTAGACACTCATAACACGCTCTACCGTAATTTTTTGCGGATAATCCCAATTTTGGTTTAATAGTACATCCCAAAAAAGGACGGCCGTACTTGTTCAACTTATCCCTTTCAACTTGGATACCATGAGGCGGACCTTGGAAAGTTTTTGAATAAGTAGTGGGAATTCGCAGATCCTCCAGACGTAGAGCGCGTAGGGCTTTGAAACCAAATACGTTACCCACAATGGAAGTAAACATGTTAGTAACAGAACCCTCTTCAAATAGGTCTAATGGATAAGCTACATAAGCGATATATTGATTTTCCTCCCCAACAACGGGCTCAATGTGATAGCATCGCCCTTTGTAACGATCAAGACTGGTAAGTCCATCAGTCCAAACAGTTGTCCATGTACCAGTAGAAGATTCGGCAGCTACTGCAGCCCCTGCTTCTTCGGGCGGAACCCCGGGCTGAGGAGTTACTCGGAATGCTGCCAAGATATCAGTATCCTTGGTTTCATACTCCGGGGTGTAATAAGTCAATTTATAATCCTTAACACCAGCTTTAAATCCAACACTTGCTTTAGTTTCTGTTTGTGGTGACATAAGTCCCTCCCTACAACTCATGAATTAAGAATTCTCACAACGACAGGGTCTACTCGATATGGATTAGGCGTAAATGAAACCTTTGCAAAAATCTTTTAAAACAAAAAGGGTATTCAATTAATATCAACTCATTAAAGAAAATGGAGGGCATGCTTAAGTTAATGAATATGTTTCATTCATATATAATGCGTACACCCTGTGTATGTTCTATCCTATAGGAATTCTACTATAGGAATTCGATAGGAATTGAGTTGTTGTTATGGTAAGTTAACATGGTTCGTTATTAAACCATGGATTTGATTCACCAAATCCATCATTATTGTATACTCTTTGATAGATATAGCGCAACCCAAATCAATCCCTAATCCTTATTTTACAAGTTCTTAATAGGCCCCTTTCTTATTTTGAATGTAAATACCTAAATACTAAGAAAATTCTCTGTTGACAGCAATCTATGCTTCACAGTAGTATATATTTTGTATATCGAAGTCCTAGATAGGAAAGTAGAGTAGGGACAGATCCTCCACAAAAGGCGAAATGTATATGAAAAAAAAGATTGATTGAACTTTCCAACGGACTCATTCCATGAGTAAACGATTGAATGGGATTCGCTTGGGCAACGAAATCAAGTCCTCGTCCCCCTTTCTCTCTTATTGAATTAACTAATTCATTTCCTTTTGACTTTTGGATTTTTGGCTATTTTTTTGGATTTGATTTGGCATTATTCAACAAGAAAAAATTCGACAAATTCCTTTTTTTTTTGAAAATTATGTGATAATTATGAGAACCAATCCTACTACTTCTCGTCCCGGGGTTTCCACAATTGAAGAAAAAAGCACAGGGCGTATCGATCAAATTATTGGACCCGTGCTGGATATCACTTTTCCCCCGGGCAAGTTACCTTATATTTATAACGCTTTGGTAGTCAAGAGTAGAGACACTGCCGGTAAGGAAATTAATGTGACTTGTGAGGTACAACAATTATTAGGAAATAATCGAGTTAGAGCTGTAGCTATGAGTGCTACAGACGGGTTGATGAGAGGATTGGAAGTGATTGACACGGGAGCTCCTCTCAGTGTTCCAGTCGGTGGAGCTACTCTCGGACGAATTTTCAACGTTCTTGGGGAACCTATTGACAATTTGGGTCCTGTAGATATTAATGCAACATTCCCTATTCATAGATCTGCGCCTGCCTTTATCGAGCTAGATACGAAATTATCCATCTTTGAAACAGGTATTAAGGTGGTCGATCTTTTAGCTCCTTATCGACGTGGAGGAAAAATAGGATTATTTGGGGGGGCTGGAGTAGGTAAAACAGTACTCATCATGGAATTAATCAACAACATTGCTAAAGCTCATGGAGGCGTATCCGTATTTGGCGGAGTAGGGGAACGGACTCGTGAAGGAAATGATCTTTATATGGAAATGAAGGAATCCGGAGTAATTAATGAAAAAAATTTTGAGGAATCAAAGGTAGCTCTAGTCTATGGTCAAATGAATGAACCGCCGGGAGCTCGTATGAGAGTTGGTTTAACTGCCCTAACTATGGCAGAATATTTCCGAGATGTTAATAAGCAAGACGTGCTTCTATTCATCGATAATATCTTTCGTTTTGTTCAAGCAGGATCGGAGGTATCCGCCTTATTAGGGAGAATGCCCTCCGCAGTGGGTTATCAACCTACTCTTAGTACAGAAATGGGTTCTTTGCAAGAAAGAATTGCTTCTACAAAAAAGGGATCCATAACTTCGATCCAAGCAGTTTATGTACCTGCGGACGATTTGACCGACCCTGCTCCTGCCACAACATTTGCACATTTGGATGCTACTACCGTACTTTCCAGAGGATTAGCTTCCAAGGGTATTTATCCAGCAGTAGATCCTTTAGATTCAACCTCAACTATGTTACAGCCTCGGATCGTTGGCAACGAACATTATGAAACTGCGCAAAGAGTTAAGGAAACTTTACAACGTTACAAAGAACTTCAGGACATTATCGCAATTCTTGGGTTGGATGAATTATCAGAGGAGGATCGTTTAACTGTAGCAAGAGCACGAAAAATTGAACGTTTCTTATCACAACCGTTCTTTGTGGCAGAAGTTTTTACCGGTTCTGCAGGAAAGTATGTTGGTCTTGCAGAAACAATTAGGGGATTTCAACTAATCCTTTCCGGAGAATTAGACGGCCTACCCGAACAAGCTTTTTATTTGGTGGGTAACATCGATGAAGCTAGCACGAAAGCTATAAACTTAGAAGAGGAGAACAAATTGAAGAAATGAAATTAAATCTTTATGTACTAACTCCTAAGCGAATTATTTGGGATTGTGAAGTGAAAGAAATCATTTTATCTACTAATAGTGGCCAAATTGGCGTATTACCAAACCACGCCCCCATTAACACAGCTGTAGATATGGGTCCTTTGAGAATACGCCTCCTCAACGACCAATGGTTAACGGCGGTTCTGTGGAGCGGTTTTGCGAGAATAGTTAATAATGAGATCATCATTTTAGGAAATGATGCGGAACTGGGTAGTGACATTGATCCGGAAGAAGCTCAACAGGCACTTGAAATAGCCGAAGCTAACTTGAGTAGAGCTGAGGGTACGAAAGAGTTGGTTGAAGCGAAGCTAGCTCTCAGACGAGCTAGGATACGAGTCGAGGCTATCAATTGGATTCCCCCATCCAATTGAATACAATCCAATGGTTTAGTTGATACAAAGAAAAAGGGAAGAGGGGTAGAAAAAGTTATTAGATAGCGAAGCGAAGTAAGTCCAATGCTATCTAGTAATTTTTCTACCTACCTACCTACTATTGGATTTGAACCAATGACTCCCGCCGTATGAAAGCAATACTCTAACCACTGAGTTAAGTAGGCAATTTATCACCACAAAGGAAGACCCATTACTTCGATCGATTATAGATCGAATCCTTTTTATAAGCAATACTGCTCCGTTATTGGTATGTTATATAGTAAACAGATCAAAGAGATATCCTCTGGCATTAGAGAATATTCATCTTGACAAGAAATTATCTATATGTTAAGATATCTCTGACAAGGGCTATAGCTCAGTTCGGTAGAGCAACTCGCTTACACGTGCGCCAATGCTTTTCAAGGGAGCTTATTATGCAATGAACATAATTGATCTTATTGCAAAATCAATGTCTTACTTCATGGATTCGAGAGAATAGGAGAACAGTAGCCTGACAAACAGTCGGTTCAGTCCGATTCAGGTGCCAATTCAGGTGCCTAATCAAATAGAACCCTTATTGATTTGCTAGTTGATAAGGTAAATATCCAGCCCACTAAATGCTAGGCGTAATGAGGATAAGGGCCTCCAAAAAACTTCTTTTCGTTCTATGAACTTTAGGGTGTATGAAGTCTCATAGTCAACTCTTGCAGCGGAACGATAGAGACTCCATTTCACTTAGGTTGATTTAATTTAGGCCGGAGGCAGACCTAAGTCAAGGTAATCCTCCTTTGAAACACTTTGGTATTGCTCCTAGATAGATCATAATACAAATAATCAATCAGAGCACAGGGAGCCATCTCATTATCTTTCCGTAAAGAAAAACTATGGTGGACTAACTGATCTTTACATCAGTTGATGAAAGAGCCCAATGCAAAAAAATGCATGTTGGGTCTTTGAAACAGTTCGAATCATTTCGATAATAATCCGTTTGATCTGTTTTACCGAGAAGGTCTACGGTTCGAATCCGTATAGCCCTAATATGTCCTTTTTTTAGATTTTAGGATAGAGATCCTATGTTTCCTTTAGTATAGTTTTCATTTCCTCATTAGTACTTGTTTATAGACTGGACGGTCGCTTGCGCCATAGAATAGAGATAAAAGCATTACCACAGGCTCATTCATCGAAAATCTTAGAGACAGGAAAAGAAAAACGAATTTCTATCAAATCAATAGAAGGAAGGATCCCTTACCTGATTTGAATTCCATCCTCCTTCAAATAGGATATGCTCTAAGTCCCTAGACTTCCCTATAATAACTGCAATGATTTTCTCCATCTTGCGAATTCCTACTTTGTTTGAAGTATATTACTTTGCTTATATATACATTATCTAAATCGATCTACTTTAAATAAAATCCAACAATAAAGAAAATCCAAAAATAAAGAAAGAGTAAATAAGAAAACAGAATATTCTGTCTCATAGTTCTGAAATAGAGTTCTTTATTTTTATAGTATTACTCCTCATTAGGCTGCATACATTAGGCATCCTATCTTAATTAGGTTCTAATTTCTAATTAGAAATAGAATGGAAATCAAAAAGAAAGGGAGTCGGGATTCCATTGGATGAATCTTTAAAGAAGACAGGGCACAGAGGAAACAAAGGCTAAACTAAGTGCTTTGGTTTGAGCAAAACGGATTCTTGTTTCACCGAGGAAAAGAGAGAAGTTCTGGATAAATTGACAACGCTGACTTGAATTGACTAATTCAGTTCCGCCTATTCCACATTAATGGGAGTACATTTATGTTTCTGCTTCACGAATATGATATTTTTTG